GGATCTATTATGACATATCCAGGAGGCGCTCAACGGACCTTTTGAATATTTTTTAATCTTATAAAACCCTTTACGGGCTTAAAATTTGTCAAAAACCCTGTTTTTGTACAACCTTAGTGTATTCATATCTCAATTAGAAGTCCCGAAATGAAGCTGCTACTTTAATGGCGTATATAGAACATATTACTTTATTCCAAGCAGTCATTAGTCATTACTAGGATAAGAGACATTCCTGCGAGGGGTCTCTTTTATTAATTTGAATAGAATAGAAGAAAAATACATTTTCTACCGTATCCCTGTATCGTTTATCCTTACGAAATCCCAGACGAAATAGAACGATCTTAGAAAGGATATAATGAAATTCCTTGATTGTTTCTTACCAGATAAATGATCCCTTTTATATTCCACTGATAGGGCTAACAGACAATTAATTTTTAATTATACCAAACGAAAATAGATATCGAAATTCTAAAGAAATAAAATTAGAAATAAATAAACAGAGAGTTTCTTATTCGAAACGTCCCGTGATCTTCAACCAATTCTGCGCTTGAATATAATTACCAGGAGTAAGCGCAATAGCTTGTTTCCAATACTCGGCAGCTTGATTGAACCAAGCCTCCGCAATTTCAGAATCTCCCTGTCGAACGGCCTGTTCCCCCCGGTCGGAATAGGTGGTTCAATTCCTTTCCTTAGAACCGTACTTGAGAGTTTCCCGCCTCATACGGCTCGGCAATCAATTCTTTTGGTGTCCCGGTTTTTGAATCTAGTATATCGAATTGAATGAGATTTCTCATAGATCGATCTTTATCTTTATTCTTTTTTTGGGGGGGTTAACCAAAAGAGGTTAATTCCATGAGCATGAGTTTCAAACTTGACTTTTGATTAAATTAATAATCAGCTTTGCTTTCATTTTATCTTTTCTCCCACCGTCAGAAGAATAACATAGAAGCATTTCCACTATAGTTAGAATTTTCTGAAAGGTATCTATCTCGGTTTCATATAAAAATTGATATAGAATCTTTGAAAAAGCCCTTTCTTCCTAAGAAAGAAAAGGCTTACTGTCTTTGGGATCTGATGCTACACCGCTGCTCAATACCTTAGGGGATCGACTTTATTACATAAGTGGATTCCTTACTTTTATCTCATATCATGACATAAATAAGCAGTTCTTATTGGATCGGCATCGGCCCAAAACCTCGCGAATTGATCTTTACGGTGCTTCCTCTATCAATTAGATCCTTTATCCATAGAATAAACTATCTAGGCATATCGATTTCTTCATATTTCGACTTCTATGAAGTTTCTTTCTTTGCTACAGCTGATAAAAATCGTTTTTGCACGATGCATATGTAGAAAGCCTATTTTTTTTTTTTTTTTCTAGTATTTATTAGTGTATTTGCTCTTTACCCCCCTCCTTTTTTTTTTTTCTTTTACTTTTTTCTTTCTATAGTAGAGATAGTCGCACGTAATGACAGATCACAGCCATATTATTAAAAGCTTGTGGTAAGAACGGATTTCGTTCTAGTGCCCGAAAATAATATTCTAAAGCTTTTGTATGTTCTCCGTTACTTGTGTGGATAAGGCCTATGTTATAGAGTATATAGCTTCGATCGTAAGGATCAATTTCTAGTCGCATAGCTTCATAATAATTCTGTAAAGCTTCCGCATAATTGCCTTCAGATTGAGCTGACATCCGTTACGGTCGTCATTCGATTCAAAGAATTCTCCGTTTCAAAACCGTACATGAGATGAAAATCTCATACGGCTCCTCCTTTATGTGCATTATGAGAATAATCCATGAAATCAAAAAAGATTGAAATATTCTCATTATGAACTAAGTGGGGCTAATGTTTTTACAAGAAATCTCTAGCCAACCTTCCTGCAAAAGCTTTTTTCTTAATATCACGCGTGTTGGTACTAGATAAAACCGGAAACTCCAACAATTTCTTTGTTCTCAACGCCCCTTAATTTACAGGAATTAATCACTTCAACAGTCTTCGATGGTTATACGGGTATCCACAGTACGAACGAGATGGATGTTTGTTATCCCAACCATTCTTCTTAGTCCCGATCCCGCTAAGGAAAGGGGGCAGTTTATAACAAAGTTTTCGTGTTGCTGATTCCTAGACGTAGCGCCTCTTCCCCTATGCCGCCTATAGGTACTGGTGTAGTAGGGTTGACTTGCAATACAGAACCCATAGGTGTAACCTTTCGCTCAATACTAGAATCGACAATTGAAGCATCTGAGGCTGCATTAATCGGGGATACACGACAGAAGGGATGGTTTTATCTATAAACTTCACCTTCAACAAGCGTAGATTTTTTCAATAATCTTTTTTTTTTTTTTTTTCTATCCCGAATTGTCTTTCTTTCTTCTAAGACCGAAAGGGGTAAATAAAAAACTAATCAAATCGCACCATCTCTGTAATAGGTAAATGCCTCTTTTTCTCCTACAGTTGTCGGAATTATTCGTAATAATATATTGGCTACAATCGAAAAG